TATAGTAAAATAAATGAAATTATATATAAGATGAAAAGTTATCAATAAATAGATTTACTGGTAATTTTTCATCTTATATGATTAAATTTTTATTTTTTACTATGAATTATATATGTAAGGCCTATAATCCAACAATCCTAAACTTATCTATAGTTAAAAAAAAGATAAGTTTAGGATTGTTGGATTATAGCCTTAAGATACATTATTACCTAGGGGGCTTCAGTAATGTTATATGTGTATTTTTTTGTTACTAGTACGGGTTTCTTGGTTATTGTGTGTTTTTTATTTAGTTGGGTGTAAATTATTGGTTTGTGAGTGTTTTTATTACGTGTGCGATTATATAATAATATGAGACTCTATTTCTAATACATCATTCTATAATAGTTGTAATTGCTGATTTATGGATATTTATAGTATAATACGATCTTATTTACGTACAATTAACAGTATAGCGGGTATAGCTACCTAATAGTGAAAAGAAAGGTATTCAATATTCAACACTTATATTAATATAATCGTCAACATATAGAGTATATTTATTCAAGATAAGCAATTTTATTATTTTATAGTAAAATAAATTAAATTATATATAGAATGAAAAGTTATCAATAAATAGATTTATTGGTAATTTTTCATCTTATATGATTAAATTTTTATTTTTTACTATGAGTTATGTATATAAGGTCTATAATCCAACAATCCTAAACTTATCTATAGGTTAAAAAAAGATAAGTTTAGGATTGTTGGATTATAGCCTTAAGATACATTATTACCTAGGGGGCTTCAGTAATGTTATATGTGTATTTTTTTGTTACTAGTACGGGTTTCTTGGTTATTGTGTGTTTTTTATTTAGTTGGGTGTAAATTATTGGTTTGTGAGTGTTGTTATTACGGCATTTAGTTGCTTTATGTTTTTCTTTATATTTGAATTTATTAGTTTTTTATTAGTTTATTGTTTAGTTGAACCGTTGTTGAGGTTTATACGTTTTAATGATGAAAATCACAGTTTTTGTTTTCGTCTAGCGGGGGCAAGACGAAAAATTTTTGCTGGCCTAAAAACGTTTATTCGGGAGAAATTTGTTCAAGGTATGTTACTTTGTATTCTTTTTTATGTGTTTATGTATTAGTTATGTGTTATTATGTACCATATTGCTCTATGTTGTGTCCCTAATAGGTAAAGTTTTATTCTTGCTTTTTTGTTCAGTATTTGCTTGTTTTATATGTAAGTTTATGCGTGGGTTTCTTTTGGCTCTAAATGGGTCTATAAGGATTGTGTTGGTTTTTCTCATTATTTTTTATTAGTTGGTCAAGTATTCTTGTATCTAGTAATGCAATTTAGTTTCGGTTAAATTTTGTGCCAGCAGCCGCGGTTATACCTTGGAGGCATTTGAATGTGTTTGGTATTAGGTAGTTATATTTTTGTTATATTGATTTTGTTTTGGTGATTATTAGGTGAAATTTTTATTATTGTTATTTGTCTATTTTTGTTTTGGAAGCTATGAAATTCTTTTTTTAAACTAGGATTAGATACCCTATTATTTAGGAATGTTAATTGTTTTTGTGCTTGAGTAGTATTAGTTATGTTCTTGAAACTTAAAGAATTTGGCGGTATCTCATTCCTTCCAGAGGAATCTGTCTCGTAATCGATAGTCCACGTTGGACCTTACTTAGAATTTGTTATTGGTTTGTATACCGCCGTTTATTGATTATCTTTTTAGAGTTTTTAATTTTCTAGTTTCTTTATTTTGGTTAATTTCAGGTCAAGGTGCAGCTTATTTTTAGGTGAATGATGGATTACATTGTTATTTGTTTTTGGATTATTATTTTTAATATTAGTATGAAATTGGATTTGGTTGTAATTGTTTGTAGATTGTTATTGTGATAAGTGGTTCTGGGATATGCACACATCGCCCGTCGCTCTCGTTTATTGTTAATGAGATAAGTCGTAACAAAGTGGTTGTACCGGAAGGTGCAGCTGGATTGAAATTTAATCAGATCATTTCTGTTAGTTGAGTATTCATTTACGCTGAATTATTGTGTCGTGCGATTCGGCATGGTCTGATTTTTTGTTGATTATCTTGTTGTTTATTTTTGTTATTGTTATTTGCTTAATGAAGTATCATTTTGGTTGTTGTATTTTTATGATTTAATTTTTTTAACGATAGATTATTTGTACCGTGAGGGGTTGAATTTTAATGTTTTAGGGAAAGTTGATTTTATTTTTCGTACCTTGTGTATCAGGGTTCATTGAATTTTATTATTTATTTTTGTTTCCCGATTATGAAGGAGTTAATGATTATATGTTAGTTGCTGTTTTATTAGTATTGATAATATGTTGTTGGTAGTGAAATGTTATTCGTCTTTGGTGGTTTCTGGTTTTTCAAGAAATGAATTTAATTCATACATCTTATTTAATTTCTGTTTTTTGTTATTAATTTTTATTGGATGTTAATATTAAGGGGGATTAGCTCCTTATTATATGCTTATAATTTTTCTTTGTATTTATTTTTGTGGATTTTATAGTGATTTTCAATTTGATTATGTTAAAATTTTATTTGTTCTTTTGTTTATTTTTTGGAATTTAATTTATTTATTGAAATGTTTTCTTTATCTTTTTTTGTATTTTAATTATTGTGTAATTAGTAAATCTTGTTTTTATGTGGTTTTATTATTTGGTTGATAATCTTCTTTTAGGAATTCGGCAAATTATCATTTCCGCCTGTTTAACAAAAACATCTTTTCTTGTTAGTTTTTGAAGTATGGCCTGCCCACTGACTTATTTTGTTGAAGGGCCGCGGTATTTTGACCGTGCAAAGGTAGCATAATCATTAGTTCTTTAATTGTGATCTGGTATGAATGGCTTGACGAGACATGAGCTGTCTTAGAGGTGTTGGATTTATTGAATTTGGTTTTTGAGTTAAAATTCTTAGATGTTTTTATGGGACGAGAAGACCCTATAGAGTTTTACATTTAATTTTATGTTATTTTAGTTTGTTTATTGATTTGTTAGGATTTATTGTTTTGTTGGGGTGATGGGAGGAATAAGTGTAACTCCTCTTTATTTTTTTATACTTATTTGTATTTGTTTTGATCCATTTATTTTGATTATAAGATTAAATTACCTTAGGGATAACAGCGTTATCTTCCTTGAGAGTTCTTATTGGCAGGAAGGTTTGCGACCTCGATGTTGGATTAAGGTTAATTTTTGGTGTAGGAGCTGAAATGATTAGGTCTGTTCGACCTTTAAAATCTTACATGATCTGAGTTCAGACCGGCGTGAGCCAGGTTGGTTTCTATCTATAATTATTATTTATATCTTAGTACGAGAGGACCGGATATTTGGAATAATTTTTTTAATATGATTATTATTAATATGATTACTATTTTGGCAGATAAGTGCATTGGATTTAGAATCTATTAATGTAAAGTTTTATTTTACAGGTAGTATTTATGTTTGATCTTTTTTTTCTTTCTATTATTTTTTTGTTGTTGATAATTTTTGTTATAGTTGGGGTGGCCTTTCTTACCTTGTTGGAGCGTAAGGTTTTAGGTTATATTCATATTCGTAAGGGCCCTAATAGGGTTGGTTTTGTCGGTATTCTTCAGCCTTTTAGTGATGCTGTTAAGTTGTTTACTAGGGAACAATATTTTCCTTTAGTTTCTAATTATTTGATTTATTATTTTTCTCCTGTTTTTGGTTTTTTTCTTTCTTTATTGATTTGGTTGTTGATTCCTTATTTGAGTGGTTTTATTTCATTTGAATTGGGTTTATTGTTTTTTTTGGCTTGCACAAGACTTGGTGTTTATACTGTTATGATTGCTGGTTGGTCTTCTAATTCTGGTTATTCTTTGTTAGGGGGTCTTCGTGCTTTGGCTCAAACTATTTCTTATGAGGTCAGATTAGCCTTTATTTTGCTTTCTTTTGTTATTTTGATTTGTAGATATAATTTGGCTTATTTTTATTTTTTTCAGGTTTATTTGTGGTTAATTTTTCTTTCTCTTCCTTTATCTTTTGTTTGATTTATTTCTTGTTTAGCTGAAACTAATCGTACTCCTTTTGATTTTGCTGAGGGTGAATCAGAACTTGTTTCTGGATTTAATGTTGAGTATGGTGGAGGTGGTTTTGCTTTAATTTTTCTGGCTGAATATGCAAGAATTCTTTTTATGAGATTGTTGTTTTGTATTATTTTTTTGGGTAGAGATCTTTATTCCTTCTTTTTTTATGTTAAGCTTACATTTATTTCTTTTTTATTTGTGTGGGTTCGTGGTACTATACCTCGGTTTCGTTATGATAAATTAATGTATTTAGCTTGGAGGAGATTTTTACCTCTTTCGTTAAATTATCTTTTGTTTTTTATTGGTGTTAGGTGTTTTGTTTTTTCTTTGTTGTAGTGTATTAATTTAGGTATGCTAAGTTAATAGAAGATTTAAACTTCTTTCATAATGTTTTCAAGACATTAGGCTTTGTCTATAGCTTTTTAACTTTTAGTTTGTTATTTTGTCTCATAGTTTTGTTATTGTTGGGTTTAGTATGTAGTATATGAAGTATACTGTTGTTAAGATTTGTCCTGTTAGAATATACGGGTCTTCTACTGGCCGTGCTCCAATTCATGTTAGTAGAATTACTGTGTTTGTTATAGTTCAAAATAGTACTTGGTTAATTGGGTAGAATTGGGTCCCTCGGAATTTTGATTTGTTTGTTGGTAGGATGAATAGGATTGCAATTGATATTACTAGTGCGATTACTCCTCCTAGCTTGTTTGGGATTGATCGTAGAATTGCATATGCGAATAGGAAGTACCATTCTGGTTGGATGTGTACTGGTGTTACTAGCGGGTTGGCGGGGGTAAAGTTGTCTGGGTCTCTTAGGATATATGGTTCTTTTAGGGTTAGTATTGTTAGTATTATGATGGTGATTGTGAATCCAAAGATGTCCTTTACTGTGAAATACGGGTGGAATGGGATTTTGTCTGTATTTTTGTTTAGTCCTAGGGGGTTGTTTGATCCTGTTTGGTGTAGGAATAGTAGGTGGATTAGTACTATTGCTGCGATTACGAATGGTATTAGAAAGTGTAATGCAAAGAATCGTGTGAGTGTTGCGTTGTCTACTGCAAAGCCTCCCCATACTCATTGTACAACTTCTTTTCCTACATAAGGAATTGCTGATAGGAGGTTTGTGATTACGGTTGCACCTCAGAATGATATTTGCCCTCACGGTAGTACATATCCTATGAAAGCTGTTGCTATAGTTAGGAATAGAATTACTACCCCCACCGATCACGTGTGTATGAAGTTGAAGGACCCGTAGTATATATTTCGTCCGGTATGTAGGTAGATGCATACGAAGAATAATGAGGCTCCGTTTGCGTGGATTGTTCGTAGTAATCATCCATAGTTTACGTCTCGACAGATATGTCTTACTCTATCGAATGCTGTGTCGACACTTGGGCAGTAATGTATTGCTAGGAATAATCCTGTTACGATTTGTATTACGAGACAGATTCCTAATAATGATCCAAAGTTTCATCATCCACTAATTGTTGATGGGGTTGGTAGGTCTACTAGGGCGTCATTTGCGATTTTAAATAGGGGGTGTTTATTTCGTGTGGGTTTGTTCATTATCTTGTATGTCGTAAAGGTCCCTTTGATACGTTAATAATGTTTACTACTACGATTAGTGTTAAAAGTATATATAATACTAGTAGTGTTGTTATGGTTCCTATTATTTGGTTATATATAACAGTTGTTGTGGTTGTGATTTCATTTTCTATTATTATGTTGTATTCATTTATTTCTTTGTTGTTGGTTACTGTTGGTATTATGTATGTTAGGATTGGTATTAATATAAGTGTGGTTATTATTATTTTATTTGATGGTGAAAATATTTCATTTGATGCCAATCTTGTTATGTATATAAATAGTACTAGTATTCCTCCAATTATGATTATGAATAGAATATATGAGAATCAGAATCTTCTGTATATTGTTCCTCTGATGATACATACTATTGTTGTTTGGATTAACAATATTAGTCCTATGGCTATAGGGTGTTTTATTTGTGTGAATATTAATCTTGTTATTGTTCTTATAGATATTATTAGTTTTGTTATATCAGGGGGTATTTTATTTAAAATATTAGTTTTGGGGATTAATGAAATGGTTTTATACCTTTCCTCTGAAGTTTTAAAAGGTTGTTCCTTATTTTTGATTTACAAGACCAATATTTTTATTAAATTATTAAAACACTTAATGCCAATATGATTATATTTTTTTTTAATTTATTTTTGTGGGATTTGGGCTTTTTCTTCTAGTCGGAAGCATTTATTAATTACTTTATTGAGATTAGAATTTGTTGTTTTGGTTCTTTATTTTTCTATTTACTACTATTTATGTGGTTTTAATTATAGTTTATTTTTCGTTGTATATTTTTTGGTTTTTTCTGTTTGTGAAGGTTCTTTGGGTTTATCTATTTTGGTTTCTATGATTCGTAGTCATGGTAATGATTATTTTCAGTCTTATAGTGTTCTTCAATGTTAAGGTTCCTTTGTTTTTTGATTTTTTTAACCCCCTTATGTCTTTTTTCTGGTCTTTGGTGATTGGTTTGTTCTTTGTTATTTTTTATTTCTTTTGTCTATTTATTTTTCTTTCCTTATTTTTTTTGTTGAAGTGGTTTGGGTTATATTTTTGGTTGTGATCTAATTTCTTATGGTCTTATTCTTCTTAGTTTGTGAATTTGTGTTCTCATGGTCTTAGCCAGAGAGTCTATTTTCCGTTTGAGTTATTTTTCTGGCTTTTTTTTATTTGTTGTTATTTTTCTTACTATTATATTGTATTGTACTTTTAGAAGAGTTGGTTTACTTTCTTTTTATATTTTTTTTGAAAGTAGATTAATTCCTACTTTGTTTTTAATTTTGGGCTGGGGGTATCAACCTGAGCGTGTCCAGGCTGGGATCTACTTATTGTTTTATACTTTGCTGGCTTCTTTGCCATTATTAGTTGGTATTTTGTTTGTATATAATTCTTTAGGTTCTTTATGTTTATTTTTGTTATGTGGGGATAGTTTTTTATTTGGTGGTTTTTTTTATGTTTGTATAGTTTTTGCCTTTTTGGTTAGGATGCCTATATTTATAGTTCATTTGTGGCTTCCTAAGGCACATGTTGAGGCCCCTGTTTCTGGTTCTATGATTTTGGCTGGTGTTTTATTAAAGTTGGGTGGTTATGGTCTTCTTCGTGTGTTTCCCCTATTATTCAGGTTTAGATTTAGGTTTGGTATTGTTTGGGTTGCTTTGAGTTTGGTCGGAGGTCTTTTTGTTAGTTTGTTTTGTATGCGACAGACTGATTTGAAGTCATTGATTGCTTATTCTTCTGTAGCTCATATAAGTATGGTTATTGGTGGTATTATGACTTTGAGTTATTGGGGTGTTTGTAGATCTTTTGCTTTGATGGTAGCTCATGGGCTATGTTCTTCTGGTCTTTTTTGTCTTTCTAATATTTCTTATGAACGTTTTGGTAGACGGAGTCTTTTAGTTAATAGGGGTTTAATTAATTTAATGCCTAGAATGACTATGTGATGATTTTTATTGAGAGCTTGTAATATAGCTGCTCCCCCCTCTCTTAACCTTCTCGGTGAAATTGGTTTATTGAGTAGATTGGTTTCTTGGTCTTGATGTCTTATGTTTGTTTTGATTTTTTTATCTTTTTTTAGTGCTGCTTATACTCTTTATTTATATTCTTATAGTCAGCATGGGTCTATTTATTCTGGTCTTTATTCTTGCTCTTTAGGTTATGTTCGTGAATTTCTTTTGTTGTTCTTGCATTGATTTCCTTTAAATTTAATTATTTTGAAGGTGGATGTTGCTGTTTTTTGAGTTTAGGTTTAATGAATCTAAATAGTTTAATTGAAAATATTGGTTTGTGGTGCCGATGATATAGTTTATATTTTGGATTGATGTTTATATCTATTTGTTTTATTAGATTTATTTTTTTATTTCTTTTGGGTTGGTTTTGTTGTTTTTGGGGTGTATATTTTATTATAAATGATTTGGTTTACTTTATTGATTGAAATATTATTACGTTGAATGGTAGATCTGTTGTTATGACTTTTTTGTTTGATTGAATGTCTTTATTGTTTATGGGTTTTGTATTTATTATTTCTTCTTTAGTTATCCTTTATAGTGACGATTATATGTTTGGTGATTTGAATATTGTTCGTTTTATTATGTTGGTTTTGATGTTTGTTATTTCTATAATGTTTTTAATTATTAGTCCTAATATGATTAGTATCTTGTTGGGTTGGGATGGTTTAGGGTTGGTTTCTTATTTGCTGGTAATTTATTATCAGAATGTAAGGTCTTATGGTGCTGGTATGTTAACTGTTTTGTCCAATCGAATTGGTGATGTTGCTTTATTAATGGTTATTGCTTGGATAATTAATTTTGGTAGTTGGAGTTTTATTTATTATTTGGAATTTTTATGAGGTTCTATTGAAATAGAGTTAATTTCTTTTCTTGTTGTTTTAGCTGCTATGACTAAAAGTGCGCAAATTCCTTTTTCTTCTTGATTGCCTGCAGCTATGGCTGCTCCCACACCTGTTTCTGCTTTAGTACACTCTTCTACTTTGGTTACTGCTGGTGTTTATTTATTGATTCGTTTTAGACCTTGTTTTAGTTATTGGCTAAACATTATTTTATTGTTGGTTTCTGGTTTGACAATGTTTATAGCGGGTCTTGGGGCAAATTTTGAGTTTGATTTGAGGAGGATTATTGCTTTATCTACTTTGAGACAATTAGGTCTTATGATTATAACTATTTCTATTGGTCTTTCTAGTTTAGCTTTTTTTCATTTACTGACTCATGCTTTGTTTAAGGCTTTGTTGTTTATGTGTGCTGGTGGTGTTATTCATTCTATAGGTGATTCTCAGGACATTCGTTTTATGGGTGGCCTATCTGTTTATATGCCTTTTACTTCTTCGAGTTTAATGGTTTCTAATTTTGCTCTTTGTGGTATGCCATTTTTGGCTGGTTTTTATTCTAAGGATTTTATTTTGGAGATGTTTTCTATGAGATATGTAAATATCTTTGGTTTTTTATTATTATTTGTGTCTACGGGTTTAACAGTTTGTTATTCTTTCCGTTTATTTTATTTTGTTTTATGTGGGGATTTTAATTTTTTTTCTTCTTATTCTATAGTTGAGACCAATTATAATATGATGTCTGGTATGATTGGTTTATTGATTATGTCTGTCTTTGGCGGGGGTACTCTTATATGGTTGATTTGTCCTACCCCTTCTATAATTTGTTTGCCCTATTATCTAAAATTTCTTACTTTGTTTGTTGTGTTTGTTGGTGGCTGACTTGGTTATGAGATGGCTGGTTTTGTTTTAGGTGATAATTTATTTTCTATGCGTTCATATAGAGTTTCTTTGTTTGTTGGTTCTATGTGATTTATGCCATTCTTTTCTACTTATGGTATATCTTTTTGTCCGTTAGGTGTTGGCTATAAAGCAACGAAGGTCTTTGATTCTGGTTGGATGGAGTATTTTGGTGGTCAAGGTTTATATTGGGTTCTTTTTAATCTTGGTAAGGTTAATCAGTGGTTTCAATATAATAATTTAAAGGTGTTTTTGGGTTTTTTTGTTATGTGGGTTACTATTTTATTATTTATTCTTATTTATTACTTAAATAGCTTATGGTTTAGAGCGCGACACTGAAGATGTCGATGAGGTATTTATTACCTTTGGGTATTTATAAAAGTTTCTCTTTGTCTTTACAGTGAAAATGTAATGTTTGTTCTAAACTATATAAATAGAAGTGTAAACGGATTTTAACCGCTATAGTGATAAGTTAGCAGCATTCACTTTTACTGTCACTTCCTTAACTGGAATTTTAATTCAATTTTATTATTAACAATAATACACCTCTTCTTTGGTTTCAGTTAATTTAAAGTGAGGATAAGGTGAGATTTATCTAAGATCAGGTCGAAACTGATTGCAATATTTGCTTCTCACTTGGTTTAATGAGGCTAACTACTATGGGTGTAGTACTTTTTGAATGCAACTCAAATGTTATTATTAACTATAGTCCCTTATTAGTTTCTTCATTCAAGGGATCCTTGATTTCATTCGTGGTATAGTCCAATGATTAGGATTAGCAGGAATACTGATCTGATTATTATTCATGATTTTATATTTGACGTTAGGATAGTAATAGGTATTGGTAGAAGTAGTGCAATTTCTACGTCGAAGATTATGAAGATTACCGCAACCAAGAAGAATCGTGACGAGAAGGGTAGTCGTGCGGAGTTTTTTGGGTCGAATCCACATTCAAATGGGGATCTTTTTTCTCGGTCTTCGTTTATTTTCTTTGAAATTAGAGTTGCTAGAATTATGATTGCTATTGATAGTAAGATTGTTAATGCTGCTGCTGCTGTAATTATTATTATTACTTATCTTGTTTTCACAAATTTCTTGATTGGAAGTCAAGTATACTTTCTTGTATTAGATAAGTAGTATTTTATCTTCCTCATCAGTAGATTGAAATATATAGGAATAGTCAAACTACATCTACGAAATGTCAGTATCATGCTGCTGCTTCGAATCCGAAGTGGTGATTTGATGAGAAGTGTAATGTGGTATGTCGTAGTAGGCATGTAGTTAAAAAGGTTGTTCCAATAATTACGTGTAGCCCATGAAATCCTGTTGCTACAAAAAATGTTGATCCATATGCCGAATCTGCAATTGTGAATGGTGCTTCAAGGTATTCATATGCTTGTAGTGCTGTAAAGTATAACCCTAGTAGTACGGTAAAGAATAGTCCTTGAGTTGCTTGTGTGGCGTTGTTTTCTAATAAACCATGATGTGCTCACGTTACGGTTACTCCTGAGGCTAATAGGATTGCTGTATTTAGTAAAGGGACTTGTATAGGGTTGAATGGTTGAATCCCTGTGGGTGGCCAAGTTGATCCTAGTTCGATTGTTGGGGATAGTCTTGAATGGAAGAATGCTCAGAAAAATGATACGAAGAATAAAACTTCTGAAACAATGAATAGGATTATTCCTCATCGTAGTCCTTTTGTTACTATCTTTGTATGTAGGCCTTGATAGGTTCCTTCTCGTGTTACATCTCGTCATCACTGGATTATAGTTAATACAGTGATGATTGCTCCAATTCCCAATAAACTATCGTCGTATTGGTGGAATCATTTAATTAGTCCTATTAAGGTAACTATTGCTCCAATAGCTCCTGTAAGTGGTCATGGTCTTTTGTTTACTATGTGGAATGGGTGATTTTCGTGTATTGACATTAGTTGACTTCTCTAGAGTACAGTGTTCTTAGGATTGCGAATACATATGATTGGATGATTGCTACTGCTGCTTCTAGAATTAGTAAAAGGATTTGGGCAGTAATTAGGATAGTTAGTAAGGTATATCTTAATGATGGTCCATTGTTCCCTAGTAAGGTTAGTAGCAGGTGGCCTGCAATTATGTTTGCGGTTAGGCGTACCGCTAGTGTTCCTGGTCGGATTAGATTACTGATTGTTTCGATGATAACTATGAATGGTATTAGCATGGTTGGAGTACCTTGAGGTACTAGATGTTCAAATATGTGGTTGGTGTTTTTGATTCATCCGAATAATATGAATCTTACTCAGAGAGGCAGGGCTAGGGTTAATGTAAGTGTTAAGTGTCTTGTACTAGTAAAGATGTATGGGAATAGGCCTAGGAAATTATTTATTAGAATTATAAGGAATAGTGATGTTAAAATAAATGAATTTCCTTTATTTTCATTTCCTTTTCTCAAAATTGTTTTTATTTCTTGATGTAGCTTTTTCATTAGGAGACTTACTATTATACTGTTTCGTGATGGAATTAGTCAAATTCTTGTTGGGATTAGTAGTAGACCAATAGTTGTTCTTGTTCAGTTTAGTGGTAGGTTATTGATTTCTGTTGTTGGGTCGAAGATTGAGAATAAATTTCTTATCACTTTCAGTTAGTTTTACTTACATTAATGATTTTTTTTGTTATTCTTTGGTGGTTTGGCGATTGAATGAAATAATTTATGATGTTAAATATTAAAAATGTTGCCAGGAATGTAATGTATAGTATTGTTCATTCTATAGGTATTATTTGAGGTATAAAAGGATATCTTTGATTGATTACTTCAGTTTGACATTCTGATGTTATATGATTAACTAATCCTTTATCATCAGAGATATTTGCTAGGATATCATGAACTGGTTTAAGAGACCATTACTTGCTTTCAGTCATCTGATGATTCTCTTATCTTTGATACTCAATTAATAAATTGGTTTGTTGATACTCTTTCAATTACGATTGGCATGAATCTGTGGTTTGCTCCGCAAATTTCTGAGCATTGTCCGTATAGGAGCCCAGGTCGGTTAATTGAAAATCTTACTTGGTTTAGTCGACCTGGTGTGGCGTCTGTCTTTACCCCAAGTCTAGGCACTGTTCATGAATGTAATACGTCTGCCGCAGTTACAATCATTCGGATTGGTGAATTTATTGGTAGTACAATTCGGTTGTCTGTATCTAGTAGTCGGAATGTATCGGCTTGTGAGTCTTCTTGTTGTACTATGTATGAGTCAAATTCTAGTTTTGTGAAGTCTGAGTATTCGTAGCTTCAGTATCATTGGTGCCCAATTGTTTTAAGTGTTATTACTGGATTATGAATTTCATCTATTAGGTATAATAGTCGTAAGGATGGGATTGCAATGAATACTAGAATGATTGCAGGGGCAATTGTTCAAACGGTTTCAATTATTTGTCCTTCTAGGATGAATCGTCTGGTTTGTTTGTTTTGAATGATTCTAATTATTGTATAGAATACTGTTGTGATGATTATTAGTATAATTATTAGTGCGTGGTCATGGAAGAAGATTAATTGTTCTATAACGGGCGATGCTCTGTCTTGTAATGTTAAATTTAATCATGTTGCCATTTTCTAATGAAAGTTTATAAACTTTATTTATGGAGCTTAAATCCAATGCACTTATCTGCCACGTTAGATTAAAATTAATTAGTTATTGAGATAGTCGGTAGTTCTGAGTATCTGTGTTCTGCTGGTGGGAAATTTTGCAATCATTCTACCGAATTTCTTGTATGTGTAGGGAATAAGATTAGTCGGTTTGATGAAATTCTTTCTCATATAATAAATAAGAATATTATTACTCTTACAAATGAAATTGTTGAACCTATTGATGAGATAATGTTTCATGTAGTGTATGCATCAGGGTAGTCAGAATATCGTCGTGGTATTCCTGCTAATCCTAGAAAGTGTTGGGGGAAGAATGTTAAATTTACTCCTACAAATATAACGGCAAATTGGGCCTTCAATCACTTTGGATTTATTGTGAGTCCTGTGAATAGTGGGAATCATTGAACAAAACCCCCTATGATTGCAAATACTGCTCCTATTGATAAAACGTAATGAAAGTGTGCTACTACGTAATAAGTATCGTGTAACACAATATCGATTGATGAGTTTGCTAGTACTACGCCGGTAAGGCCTCCTATTGTGAATAGGAATACAAATCCTAGTGCTCATAGGCATGCTGCTCTATATGTTATTCGGGTTCCATATATTGTTGCGAGTCATCTGAAGATTTTAATTCCCGTTGGTACAGCAATAATTATTGTTGCTGAAGTAAAATATGCTCGTGTATCGACGTCTATTCCTACTGTGAACATATGATGTGCTCATACTACAAATCCTAGTAGCCCAATTGCTAATATGGCAAAGATTATTCCTAGGTTTCCAAATGCTTCCTTCTTGCCTCTTTCGTGGCAAATAATGTGAGAGATTATACCAAATCCTGGTAGGATGAGAATGTAGACTTCAGGGTGCCCAAAGAATCAAAACAAGTGTTGATATAGAATTGGGTCTCCCCCTCCTGCTGGGTCGAAAAATGATGTATTTAGATTTCGGTCTGTTAGTAGTATTGTAATTGCCCCTGCTAATACTGGTAGTGATAGTAGAAGCAGCAGTGCTGTGATGGCGATTGATCATACAAATAGTGGAATTCGTTCGGGTTTCATATTTTTTGGTTTTATGTTAATTGTTGTTGTGATAAAATTTACTGCTCCTAGAATAGATGATACTCCTGCTAGGTGTAGGGAGAAGATGGCTAGGTCTACAGATGCCCCGGCATGTGCAATTCCTCTTGCAAGTGGTGGATAAACAGTTCATCCTGTTCCTACACCGCTTTCTACAGTTCTACTAGTGAGTAGCAGGGTTAATGATGGGGGGAGAAGTCAAAAACTTATGTTGTTTATTCGTGGGAATGCTATATCTGGTGCTCCGAGTATTAATGGTACTAACCAGTTTCCGAATCCTCCAATTATGATTGGCATAACCATGAAGAAAATCATAACGAAGGCGTGGGCTGTTACGATGACGTTGTAGATTTGGTCGTCTCCGATTAGTGATCCAGGTTGTCCTAGTTCTGTTCGAATAAGTATTCTTAAAGAAGTTCCGACCATTCCTGATCAGGCTCCGAATACGAAGTACAATGTTCCAATGTCTTTGTGATTAGTTGAGAAAAATCATCGGGTGAACATTAGTGGGATGGCTGAGAACAATAAGTAGGTGATAGGCTGTAAATCTATTCAGGGGCGTTTACGTCGCTCTTCCACTATTATGAGGTCTTGTATTCATTTTGTGATTATAGAATGCAATTCTGTAGGGGTTAGTTGAAGGACTTACCAAGGCCTAAAGGAAACCCTTTGTTTATAGCTTTGAAGGTTATTAGTTTACGTTTAACTTAAGGCCTTAATGTCTAATTAATGTTTGAAATGATTGTACATACTGCCATTCCTGTTAAGGAGATTGTTGATAGGATTAGTGCACTAATGTTTTTAGTTTGTTTATTTTTGTGAAGCTTTAAATTTCACTTTGGTTCTGTGTTTAGGATTATAAATCTTGAGTATGCGATTTTTAGGTAGTAATATAGAGTGATTAGTGATGTTACTACTACGACTGTTGCCAGTGGGGTTATGTTATTTGTAATTATTGCTTGGATAACAATTCACTTTGGCAAGAATCCAAGGAATGGTGGTAGTCCACCTAGGGATAGTAATGATGTAAATATCATAAACTTTATTAGTGTGGCTTCTTTGTTTGTTATCATGGTTTGATTGATAAAGGATGCTCCTGATAGTTTAATAGCTGACACTACTGTTAGTGTTAGAGTTGAATAAATTATGAAATAAACTAATCATAAGTTTTCTCTTGTGGTCAGTGCAATTAATATTCACCCAGTGTGATTAATTGATGAATAAGTCAGGATTTTTCGTATTGAGGTTTGATTTAAACCTCCAATTGATCCCACAATTGTAGATATTAAAATAATTCTTGATGTGAATGCATTGATTTCAATCAGGTATGATATCAATATCAATGGAGCGGCTTTTTGCACTGTTATTAGTAGTGCACAGTTTTCTCATCTTAATCCCTCTATTACCCCTGGGAACCATCAGTGGAGGGGGGCTGCTCCACTTTTTAACAGGAGAGGGGTACAAATGATTATTGGTGTATATGGATTTATTTCGAATGTAAATAAATCTTCTGTTAGTGTTTTTATTACTACTATGAATAGTAGTGTTGCTGAGGCAAGCACTTGTACAATGAAGTATTTTAGTGATGCTTCTGTGTTGTATATGTTTTTGACGTTAGACATCAAAGGGATAAATGATATTAGATTAATTTCCAACCCTATTCATGCTCCGAGCCATGAGTTAGAAGATACAGATACTAACATACCCCCTACTAAAGTGATTAATAAAAGGATTTTTGTTGAATTTCTGGGCATTAGAGAAGAGAGTATTTACTCTATTTATGGGGTATGAACCCATTAGCTTATTTAGCTTACTTTTCTATGTTTAGATTGATTTTTTATATCTTGGTGTATGGTGCACGGTGGCTTTTGATGCTTGATGGTAATAGTTTGATTCTGTTAGATGTAATGAAGGTAGTTTTAACTACATGTTTTATCCTATCACGATAGTCCTTTAATCAGGCTCATCATTTTTTCGTTTTATTATTATATGTGTATTTTTTTGTTACTAGTACGGGTTTCTTGGTTATTGTGTGTTTTTTATTTAGTTGGGTGTAAATTATTGGTTTGTGAGTGTTGTTATTACGGCATTTAGTTGCTTTATGTTTTTCTTTATATTTGAATTTATTAGTTTATTGTTTAGTTGAACCGTTGTTGAGGTTTATACGTTTTAATGATGAAAATCACAGTTTTTGTTTTCGTCTAGCGGGGGCAAGACGAAAAATTTTTGCTGGCCTAAAAACGTTTATTCGGGAGAAATTTGTTCAAGGTATGTTA